AGACAGGCTATCAAAATAGACCCATTTCTGAAGAGTCTTATCTAATGAATATCAATGAAAATCGAGAAAATTCAAGATTCAAAATATTTGATGAAAAAACGAAAAAAGATAAACTATTTTTTGACAAACCCCTTGTAACTCTTCTTTTCGATTCGAAGAGATGGAATCGACCCTTTCGCTACATAAAAAATAATCAATTTGGAAAGGCTGTCAGAACTGAAATGTCACAGTATTTTTTTGACATATGTCAAAGTGATGGAAAAGAAAGAATTTCTTTTACATATCTTCCTAGTTTATCCATTTTTTTGGAAATGATAAAAAGAAAGATATCTCCGCCTATACTCGAAAAATTTTCATTTAATGAACTCTACCCGACCTGGGTTTATACCAACAAACAAAGAGGAAAAAGTTTTAACAACGAGTTTATAAATCGAATTAAAGCTCTAGACAAAGAAGATAATTCTTTGAATAGACTCGAAACAAGGACTCGGACTCGGTTGTGTAATGACGATTCTACAAAAGAATACTTATCAAAAAGGTATGATCCTTTCCTGAACAGGTCGTATCGGAAAACAATCTCTAAAAAGCTTTTACCCTCAACCCTAAAAAAAACTTTGATAGAAAATTTCATAAATAAATTTGGGATAAATCGGATTCATGGTATACTTCTTACAGATGTTGATTATCAAGAACAAGAATTTGAAAAAAAAAAAACCAGATTTGATAAAAACCCATTATCAACAGAAATTAAAGAAAGAAAATATTTTAAGTATTTTCAGAAAAAGAAACTAAAACTGAAACTGATGCTAATGGTCGAAAAATTAGCAGAAAGTCGGTTAGAAAAAAAGAAATCGGTAAAAAAATTCCTCGCTGGTCATACAAATAAATCACCGATTAAGAACAACACTCAGGAGAATATCAAGAAGACGTACCAGAAGAACATCAAATTCGTTCAAGAAAAGGCAAACGTGAAAAAATTTTTACTGCTAACAAGGAGAATATTGGGCCTACGGATCCCGATGAAAAAGATCAAAGAGACGAAGCATTTTGGATACGTTATTCACAACAATCAGACTTTCGGCACGGTAGAATCAAAGGTTCTATGCGATCTCAAAGGCGTAAAATATTTATTTTCAAATTGTTTCAAGCAAATGTGCATTCCCCCCTTTTTTTGGAAAGACTACAAAAAAGAACTCTTTTTTCTTTTGATATCTCCGGGTGGATTAAACGAATTTTTAGAAATTGGGGGAGTAAAGAAGAAGCATTCAAATTTGGAGAGTATACAAAAGAACAAACAAAAAGAGAAGAAAAAAATGAAAAGAACAAAAGAAAAGAAAAAGCACAAATACAAAAAGCAGAGGCCTGGGAGAACATTCCATTTGCGCAAGCAAAAAGGGGTTGCATGTTACAAACTCAATCTATTTTTAGAAAATATATTCTATTACCTTCATTCAAAATTGCGAAAAATCTGGGACGTATATTGCTATTGCAACTTCCTGAATGGTCTGATGATTTTCAGGAATGGAATAGAGAGACCCATCTTAAATGTACCTATAACGGCGTTCCGTTGTCCGAAACAGAATTTCCGAAAAATTGGTGGACAGACGGTATTCAGAGAAAAATATTATTTCCTTTCTGTCGGAAACCTTGGCACAAATGGAAATTACGGTCCTATCAGAAAGATCGAAGGAAAAAGAAAAAAGAAGAAAAAGACGATTTTTGTTTTTGAACAGTTTGGGGAATGGAAACTGAACTTCCTTTTGGTTCGCCCCAAAAACCCCCTTCCTTTTTTAAACCCATTTTTAAAGAATTTGAAAAAAAAATTGGAAAATGTAAAAAGAAGTATTTTCGAGTTCGAACAATTTCCAAAGGAAAAACAAAATTACTTCAAAAAGTTTCAAAAGAAACAAAAAAATGGGTTATCAAAAATGTTATTTTTAAAACAAAAAAAAAAAAAAAAGGAAATCCAATTCTCTTATTTAGATGAAGAAAAGTACAAGTATATGAATCGAGCAAAATTAAAGAAGAAAAAGATTCCAGAAGAAGTAATCAGAGAATTCACGAATCGTTTAGTCAAATTGCATCTCCGAGTCAGACAAAATTCTTCATTGACAGAAAAAAAAAATGAAGGATCTGACCAAGAGAACAAATACAATTCAAAATCAAATAGAAAGAATCACAAAAGAGAAAAAAAAAGTAACTCTAAGAATAAAGAACCTGAATCTGAACAAAACAAGTCAAAATGCGAAAAGATTAAAAAAATGGCAAATATTCAAAAGAATAAATACAAGATTAATCCGAAAATTGCTGTTTTTTGTAAAATTTTTCGGAAAATTTTTGATTGCAAAATAATGATAATATATCATAAATATTCCCATAAAATTAACAAAATTTTTTCTGGAATTAACAAAAAAACTCTTGATAAATCATCCATTTTTAATAAAGAAGAAAGAATTAATAAAAAAAGAAAACCCCAATTCCGTTTATTTCGACTAAAAAAAAGCCACCTGATGATATTAGTAATATTAAAGCAAATTCACAATTTTTTAGGACTTATCATACGTATCACAAACATATGTATTTTACAAATTATCACAAATTCAAGTGAGGAACTCGTTAAAATCTCTTGTTCAACAATATCAAGGAATCCCCCCTTTTCTGAAGCCGAAACTAAAGGCTTTTTTGGAAACACTTCATTCGAAATTAGCAGAAAAGAACCTTTCGAATTAAGAAATGAATCGATGGAAAAACTGGTTAAGCGGACATTATCAATACCATTTATCTCAGACCGGATCGTCAAGATTAATACCAGAAAAATGGCCAAATACAATAAATCAGCGTCGTATAGGAAAAAAGGAAAATTTAAGCAAACGGGATTCATAGGAAAAAGACCAATTGATGGATTCCAAAAAAAAAATGGAAGTATATTCATTATCGAATCAAAAAGAGAATTATCTAAAATACTTAAAATACTAGAGATAAGATCTTTTATCATAAAAATTTGTAAATTAAGAAAAGAAAATGGAATGTTTTTTAAAAAGATCCCCCTTTCAAGGAAAAAAGAACCAAGAGATTTTTATTTCTTCAAACACGCCTTAAAAAAACCTTTTTGGTATACTGAGGAACATCCGGGATTTAGGAAAGAACCTATATATGGGAAGCGGGACGGAGAGAAAATATTTGGATTGGAAAATTCTCAATTTGTCTCTGAGACAAAAAACGAATATGGAGGCCTGGATCATAACCCAGAGGAAGAAAAATACTCAAATTCATACAAAAAATTCTCAAAAAATTTCAAAAAAAGATCTTTTTGCTCTTATGATTCCAGAAATAAAGCCGCCAAATTTCGACAAAAGATTTTTAGATTGGATGGGAATGAATGCAAAAATGCTAAAGCATTCCATATCGGATCTAGAACTTTGGTTCTTCCGAGAATTTGTGTTACTTTATCAAACATAAAAAATGGAACCTTGGTTTATACCAAGCAAATTACTTCTTTTAAATGGCAAATTACTTCTTTTATAAAGGAAAAAGGAAGTTTTTTTATAGCATTGAATAAAAAGCATCGAAATCAAGAAGAAAAAGAACCCACAAATCGAGAAGATCGGAGATCCGTTCTAATGAAGAAGAAAATTATGAAAGACCAGTACATGAAAAAGGATAAAAATAAAAACAATACAAAAGCAACACGGAAGAAGACCAAGATTTATTCCAGAAACCTTATTCCCTTTTTCAATGGAAATGCAATGAGATTTTACATGAAAGAAGGAAGAAGAATATCACGATATATTGTCTCATGCTTAAAATCAGAAATCCAGGCAAAATTGCTATATCCGCCATTCAAAAGAAAGAAAGGAATTTGGATCGAATGTATATTCGGTGGAATCCAACTGTTTCAGAATTGTCGAAGAAGGGAACGTTGGTTGGAGAACCCATTCGTCTGTCTGGAAAAAAGACGGGCAATTTATTATGTATCAAACCATAGGTATTTCGTTGGTTCAGAAGAGGAAGCATCACACGAATCCAAAATACCAAAAACAAAGATATCTTTCGAAAATAGCCAGAAATCTTCTTCCTGTGGATTTCCTGGAAATAGCCAGAAAGAGGGGCAAAAGTCATTTGGATTTACTTGTTCCGGAAAATATTTTATCGTTGAGACGTCGGAGAAAATTAAGAATTCTAATTTGTTTCAATTCAAAGAAGAGAAATTATATAGAGAGAAATCCCGTATTTTGGAACGGAAAGAACGTAAAAACCGCAGCCAAGTTTTACATGACAATAACAATCTTGATAGGGAGAAAAATCAATTAATGAAACTTAAGCTCTTTCTTTGGCCTAATTATCAATTAGAAGACTTAGCTTGTATGAATCGTTATTTGTTTGATACCAATAATGGCAGTCGTTTTAATATGTTAAAGATACATCTATATTGGCGATTGAAAATTGATTGAAAATTTGTGGATAATACACTGTTTATATATATCCTATAACCTATAATTATATACCCTACCTATTACCTATATAGGGTATAGGAAAACAAATACACAGATCACATATCTTCTCTCACATTTAATTCGAGTATCCAGAAATCAATAATTCCTCAATTAGATCCCGAAACTGAATCAACAAAATATTCTGCATTTTAGGTCTAAATTCTTCGATGCAAAAATGTACCAATCTTTTCCTATTCCTATCTAAATCCAATTTGAAATTGGATTGATTGATTTGAATTCAGAAATTTATGATTTCCTAAAGAAATTTTGGTTAGATTATTGTATTCAAATTAATAGCATTATTATTACTGATCGGTAAAATCTATGTCTAAAATCTATATCTGTAAAAAGGAGGGGAGGAATTTTTTTATGGTAAAAAATTCATTCATTTCAGTTATTTCTCAAAAAGAAAATGAAGAAAACAAAGGGTCTGTTGAATTTCAAGTATTCAGTTTCACCACTAAGATAAGGAAACTTACTTCACATTTTGAATTGCACAAAAAAGACTTTTCATCTCAGAGAGGTTTGCGAAAAATTTTGGGAAAACGTCAACGACTGTTGGCCTATTTGTCAAAAAGAAATAGAGGACGATATAAAGAATTAATCGGAAAGTTGGATATTCGAGAGATAAAAACTCGTTAATTTGGGGCGCGATGCCGTTTGCGCTTAGTCGTTTTCATTTTGATCAACTTCTTTTTACTTTCAGCAAGGCATGGAAGAATGACTCGGGAAAAACTTATGATTGCACCAACTACAAGAAAAGACCTCATGATAGTCAATATGGGCCCCCACCACCCATCAATGCACGGTGTTCTTCGACTGATCGTTACTCTTGATGGTGAAGATGTTATTGACTGCGAACCAATATTGGGTTATTTACATAGAGGGATGGAGAAAATTGCGGAAAATCGAACAATTATACAATATTTGCCTTATGTGACGCGTTGGGATTATTTAGCTACTATGTTCACAGAAGCAATAACCGTAAACGGACCCGAACAGCTGGGCAATATTCAAGTACCTAAAAGGGCTAGCTATATCAGAGCGATTATGTTGGAGTTGAGTCGTATCGCTTCCCATTTGTTATGGCTTGGGCCTTTTATGGCAGATATTGGGGCACAGACCCCTTTCTTCTATATTTTTCGAGAACGCGAATTAATATATGACCTATTTGAAGCTGCTACCGGTATGCGCATGATGCATAATTATTTTCGTATCGGAGGAGTCGCTGCCGATCTACCTCATGGCTGGATAGATAAATGTTTGGATTTTTGTGATTATTTTTTAACTGGGGTTGCTGAATATCAAAAGCTTATTACGCGGAATCCTATTTTTTTAGAACGAGTTGAGGGCGTAGGCATTATTGGAGGAGAAGAAGCACTAAATTGGGGTTTATCGGGGCCAATGCTACGAGCTTCCGGAATACAATGGGATCTTCGTAAAGTTGATCGTTATGAGTGTTATGACGAATTTGATTGGGAAATTCAATGGCAAAAAGAGGGGGATTCATTAGCCCGTTATTTAGTACGAATCGGGGAAATGACAGAATCCATAAAAATTATCCAACAGGCTCTGGAAGGAATTCCAGGGGGGCCCTTTGAGAATTTAGAAAGCCGGCGCTTTGATAGAATAAAAGACCCCGAATGGAATGATTTTGAATATCGATTTATTAGTAAAAAACCTTCTCCAACTTTTGAATTGTCCAAACAAGAACTTTATGTAAGAGTCGAAGCACCAAAAGGTGAATTGGGAATTTTTCTCATAGGAGATCGGAGTGTTTTTCCTTGGAGATGGAAAATACGACCGCCGGGTTTTATCAACTTGCAAATTCTTCCGCAGCTAGTTAAAAGAATGAAATTGGCTGATATTATGACGATACTAGGTAGCATAGATATCATTATGGGAGAAGTTGATCGTTGAAATGATAATTGATACAACAGAAATACAAGCCATCAATTCTTTTTTTAGATTGGAATCTTTAAAAGAGGCCTACAAGGTCGTATGGATGCTTGTCCCTATTTTCATTCTTGTATTAGGAATTACACTAGGTGTACTAGTAATTGTTTGGTTAGAAAGAGAAATATCGGCAGGGATACAACAACGTATTGGCCCCGAATACGCGGGGCCTTTGGGAATTCTTCAAGCTTTAACAGATGGTACAAAACTACTTTTCAAAGAGAATCTTCTTCCGTCTAGGGGGGATACTCGCTTATTCAGTATCGGGCCATCCATAGCAGTCATATCTATTTTACTAAGTTATTCAGTAATTCCTTTTAGCTATCGCTTTATTCTAGCCGATCTTAGTATTGGTGTTTTTTTATGGATCGCAGTTTCAAGTCTTGCTCCCGTTGGACTTCTTATGTCGGGATATGGATCAAACAATAAATATTCCTTTTTGGGTGGATTAAGAGCTGCTGCTCAATCAATTAGTTATGAAATACCATTAACTCTATGTGTATTATCAATATCTCTACGTGTGATTCGGTAAGACATAAAATTTTCCCTATTTCTTTTCAGAAAGTTAAATGATTTGAATATCTATTTTTTTATTTATCATTGGGTTGATGAATTAAACCAGATAGTTATATGAGTGAAATAAAACGGCTTAAAAATTTGCTGTTAACGGAATTCAATCTCATTTCCTATGTACAAGAATTAAGTGAAAGTAAACATAAGCAGTCGAGACTGTTTACCCCAAGTTACCCCAAGATTGGTTGATTAGTCATCATGGCTTGAAGCGGGTTCAAAAGATCAACCATATGGGATTTTTGCTATACTATTAGCATAGATGTATTACCCTACTAATGAGAGATTCAAAAAAAAATCAGTGGATGGTTAGGAAGACCAAGATACACAAAGGATTAGTAATGGAGATTCTCTAAATTATCCAATAGGATATTTTTTTATAGAAAAGTAATTCAAATTGGGGCTAAAAATTGGTAGAAATGGTTAAGAAGTACTCCCCGCGATTTCGATCCAGAGTATGTTCCTATCCACCGATTAAGTA